CTATATTGATTGTAGTGAAATCTTGCATAAGAGGATAGCAAGTTACAAATTCTATTTTGTTTTTTCCTTCCTTTCTTCTTTTTCGTTTCGGATTGAAAGAGGAAGAGTTGAGTAAATGAAAAATCCAAAGGAGGTTCATGGCCAAGGGTAAAGATGCGCGAATACCGGTTCTTTTGGAATGTACCGCTTGTGTTCGAAACGGTGTTAATGTTAATAAGGCATCAACGGGCATTTCCAGATATATTACTCAAAAGAACCGGCACAATACGCCTAATCGATTGGAGTTGCTAAAATTCTGTCCATATTGTTACAAACATACGATTCACGGGGAGGTAAAGAAATAGATCGAACCGAGCACCTGTGCCCTTATCTTACAAGGAAACGGAAAAAATGACATTATATATATATAACATATTTAACATAGTTAAAGATAATTATAAACAAACCAAATCCTATTTTTTTATTCTAATTAGAGATACGGCTGAAATAGGATTTTAGGGATAAGAAATAAACTAACCAAACCATGGATAAATCCAAACGAACTTTTCTTAAATCCAAGCGATCTTTTCGTAGGCGTTTGCCCCCGATCCAATCGGGGGATCGAATTGATTATAAAAACATGAGTTTAATTAGTCGATTTATTAGTGAACAGGGAAAAATATTATCTAGACGAGTGAATAGATTGACCTTGAAACAACAACGATTAATTACTATTGCTATAAAACAAGCTCGTATTTTATCTTTGTTACCTTTTCTTAATAATGAAAAACAATTTGAAAGAACCGAGTCGACCACTAGAACTCCTAGTCTTAGAGCCAGAAAAAGATAGGTTTACTCTTTCTTCACTTGAATTCTAATTACCATCCGAACTCAAATGGGGATTGATATTTTGTTGGAAAAATCCAATAATCCGGATTGAATTCTCGTGTCGTAAGAAAAAAATAATAATCTGGGAAGAAGAAATTTTTTTATTGAACGTGTTGATTCATATTTATTTTGACTACTTTCTCATATTTTTTGCATATTCTATTCATTTTATTCGACCTTCCCGGAGTTCATTCTCCGGGCAACTCCGTTTAATCGGTGGATTCCTTCCTTATGATCTCATTGGAAATCATATAAAGACAATTCCTATTTGATATAGCTATTTGTGCAAGTATTTTACGATTAAGAAGCAACTGTTTCTTGTACAGACCGTTTATTAATCTACTATAACTATAGCATACCCCCCTTTCACGAATTGCTGCATTTATTCGAGTGATCCACAAACGACGAAAATTAATTTTTTGCCTATCCCTATCCCGATGAGCCGAAACCAAAGCTCTTATTTTTTGTTGAGTAATAGTTCGAGTAAGTCTTGAATGAGCCCCCCGAAAGCTTGATGCAAATAAACGAATTTTTGTTCTACGTCTCCGAGCGATATATCCCCGTCTAATTCTGGTCATTGAATAAATGAAACTTTCACGAATAACTAATAGATTTCCTTTCTTTCAGTTATTCTTTTGCCCCTTTCCTAGTATATTAATAACAAAACGGATTTTTCCAATGTATAAACTAAAAATTCCAACGGCTTTGGCTACTATAACCTTCCCAACCACGATTTTTTATTTTTTATAGGCGTTTCACCTCGAAATATGAAATTGTACTATACTAGGTATTAAAAAAAAATAGCAATGATAAAGAAATAGTGGATTCCATCGTTTCTATGGTTACTTCTTAAACGGTGAGGTCTTCTCTATACACCGGAGCCTTTACTTCATTTAATCAATGTTATTGCTAACTTGTATAGTTCACATTCTTCGGCTCTACCCATGAATTATCCAGTAATAGGTCTTTCACAACGAGCTCTACCTATACAGTAACGGTATTTAATTATGAAGGTTGGCTGGGTAGCTGACCCTGTTAGTCCGTTCTTGCAAGAGGGGTCTATATTAACTAAGATTTCCTCCGCTTAATGGATAACCATTTGCTACCAATGGAGAATTGCTTCTCATCTTGAATTGAGGTGAGTGGATTTACACCAATATAAACCATAAATTTCATACACAATAAAAGGGATATGATCCGTTTTCTTATTTTTAGATAGGAAATGTAGTTCGTTTTTCCGTTCTATCCTATTTGATCATTGATATTCGAACATTGTTCTCTTTCCTTTGTTCTAGTTCATGATCTAAACGAGTCGCACATACACCCTAGTACATGTTCCTCGACGCTGAGGGCATCCCCGAAGCGCGGGGGATTTTGTGACATTTCTAATTGGCTGTCTTGTATTTCTAATAAGTTGTTTAATCGTTGGCATGTTGAATCATATACATAATAGGCTGGTTTAGATCGATCCTAACCGCATGATTATGAATTCCTTTTATTCAATAGAATAGTAAATAAAAGTCATAGAATATTAATATGAAACTTGGCAGGGGTAATTTCAAATCACGAATTGACGCCAAATCCGGGCTATTGTCATTCAACCGCTACAAGATCAACAATTCCATAAGCTTGG